TCATCCTCGCCTTAAACGTATCTTGATGCCTGAAAGTTGGATAGGCTGGCCCTTACGTAAAGACTATATTACGCCCAATTTCTATGAAATTCAAGATGCTCATTGATTGAGAAAAACCCCCTTTTTACTTATACGACACGACTCCAGATTTCATTTCAATCTCAATCAATGAGCATCTTGGCATTCTCCTTCTAGATGAAACAGAGTAACTGGACTTTAATTCGTATTGTGGAGGGGCTAAAATAAAAAAAGAAAAAGAGGCTCTCATTGCTATTCCCCAATCGGGAAGATATCATATAATATAAATTTCGTATGAGCAGAAACAATAGGATGACTCAAAAGAATTCTGCACCATGAACTTTGTACCGCGCACATCACTTAGTGGGGACCCCAGAAAGTAACTTGAGCAAGAGTGAAAAAAAGATATGAAATTTGAAAGAAAAGACAGAAGAGATAAAATGAAGAAATGCAAAATGAGAAGAATCGGAGTTTATTTGTACTGTGTCTGAAATATATCCTTTCTATTCCTATCCTTCCACTCTTTGATTGAATCCTTTTAGCTCATTTTTTTTTTATTGAGCTTTTCTATTTGATATATATACGAAAATCTAACATACTTTTGGAATAAGAAAAGTATGAACAGAGAGGAAAAAAATAAAAATGAAAAAGAAAGTAAAGAATATCTATCCCGATCCGTCTCAATGAATTAATTTCATTTGTATGAGGTATGAATATCTATCCGATACATTATTCACGTGTCAGGAACCAGATTTGAACTGGTGACACGAGGATTTTCAGTCCTCTGCTCTACCAACTGAGCTATCCCGACCATTTCCCGTGCATCATCCTAGCAGAGTACTTATATCTATGTCAATGAAAAGAACTAAAAAAGAAAATATTAACAAATTGGACCTAGCCCCTTAATTTCTTAGATCTTCAAAAAGAAGACTTTCTTTGTAAATGTAAGGAAAAAGATATGGACTATGAATGATTCAATAACGGAGATTCCTTGAACATATATGTTCATATCGTACTATACAAAACAAATGAGATTGGATTGGAAGAAGATACGAGGATTTCTATTCGGATCCATTTGTGAAAGAACAGAGTGAATGAAATGAGAAAGATATTGAATTTTGTTTGAACTGAGCCACTGATGAAAAAAAAAAAAGAAAGAGGATGAGGATAAATAAAGAGCGAGGCGAGGAAGTAAAATGGGCTTTTTATTGGGGATAGAGGGACTTGAACCCTCACGATTTGAAAATTCGACGGATTTTCCTCTTACTATAAATTTCATTGTTGTCGGTATTGACATGTAAAATGGGACTCTCTCTTTATTCTCGTCCGATTAATCTTCAAAAGATCTATCAAACTCTGGAATGAATCATTTGATCGCTGAATATTCGAATTCGATTCTTTTTTCAACTTCAATTGGAATTGATTCACAATAACTCTTCCATTTTTCATAGATTTTTTGATCTCTATCATTCTAATTAATAGAGAATAGAAATAGAAGATTTCTATTTTCATATATAGAGATACAGAATAGGATTCAATAGAAGATTTGGGTTGTGATTAATCGTTTGCTATGTCAGTATGTATACGTACGTATTAGGTATATAAGGTTATCCTTTCTGTCATTTCGATAGAAATGATTTTAGCTACTAACGTAACGTAGTAAATTTCATTCGTTAGAACAGCTTCCATTGAGTCTCTGCACCTATCCCTCTCATTTTCCATCTCTCAAAACAAAGATTTGGCTCAGGATTGCCCATTTTTAGTTCCAGGGTTTCTCTGAATTTGGAAGTTACCACTTAGCAGGTTTCCATACCAAGGCTCAATACAATCAAGTCCGTAGCGTCTACCAATTTCGCCATATCCCCCTTTCCTTTGAGACAAGGATCCAGTTGTAATTCCATCCACCTCTTTCATTGATCTTGGCACTATTGAATTCATTAGGTAATGATTCCTATATCGAAAAAGTGTATGCTGCTATTTTCTTTTTTTGGCCACCCTCTATTCTCTATTCTATCATTTCATCTCTATTGGATGAACCCTATTTGTTTCAATACGAAATGATTCTATCATTGATGTATCCGCAATTCAATATGGATAGATATATCCCACATATATATATGCCTTTCCTCCTCCTTCATTTTTACAGTGCGGTTTGGAATAGTGGAACGGTCGATATTCATTCTTTTTCTTTTTTCATTTCGAATTCTAATTTCATTGATATATTGATATTTTATTGCATATTCATATATATGAATATGGAATTGAATTTCTATTTAGATATCTAATTTCTTTATATCTAAATAGTTTTCTTTTCTATTTTCTAAATAGAATCTAAAATATATAACTAATAACTAAGAAATAGAAGAAATTGAAAGAATCAATAAATGAAATAAAAAAAGAAGAAGAATCACTAGGTAATAGCTAAGATCCGATAGTTTCCTGTATTCCTATACACTATTGCTCTTATATCCGCCCGCTTAGCTCAGAGGTTAGAGCATCGCATTTGTAATGCGATGGTCATCGGTTCGATTCCGATAGCCGGCTCTTTTTCTTTATCGATTTTTTATTTCCATGATTTAAAATCTCTACTCTCGCTTTCTCTAAATGTCGGGTCACCGATCTATTATGTCATGGTAACTTGCAGCTATAGCTATGAAGAAAAAAGTTGACTAGAACAATTAGATCTCTACAGAAGAAATTGGAAAACGTAACCTTCGCTTGAATTTCCTATATATACAAAAAATCCGAATATTGATAAGATTTCTTTTATTCTGTTTTGTAGGACTTTAGTAAATTTCGTTTTGCTTTGCTAATCCTTTAGTTCAGTCTGAATTTATATCTTTTTGTCAAATGAAAGTGAATCAAAAAGGAGCCTTTATATGTCTCGTTACCGAGGACCTCGTTTCAAAAAAATACGCCGGCTGGGGGCTTTACCGGGACTCACTAGTAAAAGACCCAGATCCAGAAGTGATCTTCAAACCCAATTGCGCTCTGGAAAAAGATCACAATATCGTATTCGTTTAGAAGAGAAACAGAAATTGCGTTTTCATTATGGTCTGACAGAGCGACAATTACTTAAATATGTGCATATTGCTGGAAAAGCCAAAGGGTCAACAGGCCAGGTTTTACTACAACTACTTGAGATGCGTTTGGATAACATCCTTTTTCGATTAGGTATGGCTTCGACCATTCCTGGAGCCAGACAATTAGTTAACCATAGACACATTTTAGTTAATGGTCGTATAGTGGATATACCAAGTTATCGTTGCAAACCCCGAGATATTATTACTACGAAGGATAAAGAAAGATCAAAAGCTCTGATTCAAAATCATCTTGTTTCATCCCCCCACGGGGAATTGCCAAACCATTTGACTATTGACTCCTTACAATATAAAGGATTTGTAAATCAAATAATAGATAGTAAATGGATCGGTCTTAAAATAAATGAGTTGTTGGTCGTAGAATATTATTCCCGTCAGACTTGATTCTAACGAAAATCAAAAAACAAGGTTCATACAATTTTGACTCCTTTCTCTGAAGTAAATAGAGTACCTTGCGCCCTGTCTCATTAACGTATCAAAAAAGGATCGGCAATAGGATTCTTTTTCTTTTTTCTTCTTTTCAATATCAATACGATATTTCTATTTATATTTGACCTATCACAGGGGTTCATTAGGGATAGAGAATCTCTATTAAATAAGTAAATAAGGGTCTTACCGTTAGAATAATGATATCAATTCTTATTTTCTTTGATACATTGTAGTCGGTAACGTTGATGAATGAAAAGAAACGGAGAGAGAGGGATTCGAACCCTCGGTAAACAAAAGTCTACATAGCAGTTCCAATGCTACGCCTTGAACCACTCGGCCATCTCTCCTACAGAATGTTATTCTTGACCAAAACCCGAATGAATAGCGAGTCCTTCATCTTAATTGTAGTACATGTATGACCGCCCGATGGTTCCATAAGAAGAAATTTCTTTTCCAATTTCATATTTATCAACAACAACTTCTTTCATCAGCTAACCCATGGAATTCATGAATCGTCCGATGAATCTTTCTTTCTATTTCAATTGTATGGTGTGGCACATACACGTTATGCAAACAAAAAGGATGGTTACTTTATTTGAATTTGATTTTCTCATGGAATGATTATTCCATTCTTTTCCTTTTTGGATCATAACCAAATCAAAACTTCTCGAGTTATCAAAACCCATAGGAAACTTGGTTATTCAACTTAGATGAAATAGTAATAGTCATTGGTATACTACGAAATTGTAATGAAATCTAATCTGATTCAACTATTTCATTTCATCTTTGTCCAAAAGGGGGATATCACATTTTTCCAATTAGTCTGTTTTTATGTTATTTTGTACTGTACAATTCCTTTTTTGTGGGATCATTTTCCCCGAAGGGGGATGAGAAGAATTATAGAATGAATTGCTAATTATGCCTAGATCTCGAATAAATGGAAATTTTATTGATAAGACCTCTTCAATTGTAGCCAATATTTTATTACGAATAATTCCGACAACTTCAGGAGAAAAAAAGGCATTTACATATTACAGAGATGGTGCGATTTGATTTTTTCTTGTTTTTTTTTACCCCTTAGTTTTACGAGAAAAAGAACGTAGTTAGGAATAGAAAAAAAAAACAAATTAGTGAAAGAAACCTACGCTTGGTGAAGGTGAAGTTTAGAGATAGAGCAATTCCTTCTGTCGTGTATCCTCGATTGATGCAGCCTTAGATGCTTCAATTATCGATTTTAGTATTGAGCGAAAGGTTACATCTATAGGTTCTGTATTGGAGGTCAATCCTACTTCATTTAGTACCAATAGGTGGCATCGGGAAAAAGCACTACACCTAGGAATCAACAACACAAAAACTTTGTTATAAATAACCCTTTTCCTTATCGGTATCGGGACTAAAAAGAATGGTTAGGAAAACAAAGATCCATCTCATTCGTACTTTTGGTACCCGTAT